GCTTTTCTTTTTCCATAGAAAAAAAGGTGTTCAAAAAGAGTTTCAGAAGATGTTGATCGTAAATGATAAAATTGGTTACAAAGAAAAATGAAGATGGATTCGTATTCACATACATAAGAATTATATATAAACAAGAATAATCTTTTATTCTTTTTTGAAACAATGGAACTTGATTTCTTTGGAGTTGGAATAATAAGACTATTCCAATTCTGATACTCATAGAGAAGGAAGCGTAATAAATGGAAAAAAGAGGCGTCTTTCAACCAGGAGCGAAGAGTTTGAACAACGATTTCTAGATGGATGGGGTAGGGTATTAGTATATCTGACACATAATTTAAATGTACAAAATTGTCTTCTAAAAACGGAAATAGTGAATGAATTGATCGTAAATTTTGAGATTTGCCTATTTCTTCTTTCCTTTCTAAGGAAGATACTAATCTTAGGGAAAAGGGAATTTCCCCAATAACTGCAAATCCCTCTGATATCATTTGCGAATCTAAAGTTTTGTTATGCCCCAACAATAGGTTTTGGTTTGACTCATTAGCAGAAATAAGCAAAGGATTCTGTTGAGACATTCGAGTAATTAAACGTTTCACCATTAGTGAACTGGATTTATTATCATAACCAAAATTTTCCACCAAAATGAATCTATTTAAAACATGATCATGAGCCAGTGCATAAATATACTCTTGAAAGATAAGCGGATATAGTAAGTCCTGTTTCAAAAATTTATCGAGTTCAAAATATCGTTGAAATTCCCCCATTTGAAATTAGATTTGAACCAAAGATAGGCATAAGATACTTCTTGGATTATCAAATGATACATAGTGCGATACGGTCAAAACGTAGTATAATAATAAAATAATATATACCTCGGAGACAGGTAAGCTCATCAACGGACTCTCCATCCTCTTTTTTTTTCATCTAATAGGTTTATGTTCGTTATAGGATAACAAGATGGTTAGAAATCTTTTATTTTTTAAACCCAATCGCTCTTTTGATTTTGGAAAGAATTGAATTATCTTTATCAATATACTGCTTCTTTTACACATTCCTCTCCAATGCATAAATGGAGAATATCAACATAGTTAGGATTCATAAAAAAGGGATAATCCACTCATAATAGGCATAGGAGAAGCCGTTCCCGCACCAGGCACTAATCCATTTTTAACGTCTATCTAATTAGATCGGGTAATCATTCAAAGTTAAGAACAGAAGCCGGTTGCTTTTTTGTTTCCCTATAATTAGAGCCAGAGGGCTCTATCCATTTATTCACTCGACCCAACTTTTAATTCATTTTGTTCCGCCCCGATCCAAGCCTTCAAACAAGTCTTTGTACCGATCCGGTAAGAATGCAATATTCTCAGAATTATCTATTGCTACGACATGCTATTTTTTCCATTCATTCCCTTTCAGGATCAGTCGTGGTCTTACAAACTCTACCGATGGTATGGACGAATCCCTTGCTTCATCCAAATGTGTAAACGATACTAGCCGCACTTAAAAGCCGAGTACTCTACCGTTGAGTTAGCAACCCAAAAATCTAAAAACAATAGGATGTGTAAATGTCAATACAGTAAAAAAATATAACTAAATTTGAGTGCCATTACACAATCAAAACATTTTATTTTAAACTAAGAATACAAAAAGAAATCTCAAAATTAAATCGCTTCTGAACTGAATATAAAAATGAAGAGATCAGATGCAAATATACTAAATTTGCATATAATTCGAATTTAGAATAGATATAAATGTACAAGTGAATCAACCTCCCGTTCTTTTTTTTCACTCCAATAAAAAATTATTGTATCACAGAGAATTCAACGAACCCATCAATTGAACGAAGTAAAATAAAAAACCGAACCTATGTCAAGAAAAGATTTATACTTATACACGATCAAATTATATTTGTTCGATACACTGTTGTCAATATAAATGTGAATACAAAAATGGAAATAATTAAAATATTCACTATAAGGACTGGTGTTGGATTGGCACTACATAGATGCAAAAAGGTGTAGATAGTAGATCAAGGAATAAAAAGTAGTAAAAAAAAAAAATCCGAGTTCTTCAATCAATATAAGTTGAGCGAATAAGCAAGTTTGATTCCGTGGTTATTATTATTTGTTAGTAGAGTTCCAATGAAAACCAGTCGATTGCAGATAATGTCATAATTTTAGATTTCGAGATCCAATTTCTTCATCTAGTCCCTCTATTTTGGGAATATCCCCCTTCGCTTTTTGTCGTTATATACCAATACCACTAGAACAGGGGATTCTATGGGAACAATACGAAAAGGCGGGGTTAGAGAAGTAGAGAAAAGCTTATACTCTTTATTTTCATTTTGTTTGATTAAAGGGAAGTTCCTTAAAAACCTCCGCCTTCTTTGAAATATCATGAACAGTTCCTGTAGGTTGAGCGCCTTTTTCAAGGAAATATAGAATAGCAGGAACGTTTGAATAAGTTTGATTCTTTATCGGATCATAAAAACCAACTTTCCGGAGATCTCTCCCCTCTCTTCGGGATCGAACATCAATTGCAACGATTCGATAGACGGCTCATTGGGATAGATTAAAATACCCCCCCTAGAAACGTATAAGAGGTTTTCTCCTCGTACGGCTCGAGAAAATTATGTCTATGTATAAAATTAGAGTGTCAAATAGATCCATAAAATCATCAAATCAATTAGACTATGATTAAAGATTTCAATTTGTTTCATTTAGAAATGTAAAACAAAAAATTGTACTCATAACTCAAGTGGGATAACTCTCAAATAGCTCACAATCCCTAAGCTATTTCATTTTTTGAGTGGTCTCTAGCCCCCTTCTTGTCTCGTTTATAATCTGTTTTATTCTTCATATTTAGTTGTTGAGACAATGAAAAATGGTGTTTCCTTGTTCCAGGATCCTTTATCTTTTGTTTGAATCATTGGGTTTAGACATTACTTCGGTGATCCTTAATCCTTATCAAAATGGCAGCAACATACCTTTTTTGTGATTTCGTTCTATCAAAGAATCATCAGAACGGTTGATTCACGCGTGTTCCACTTTTGATTGAAAAAGTTTTACCAAGTCCAACAAATTTGACTTTTTTTTAGATTTCGATTTGAAACTTTCTAAAATGGAATCCTTTCAATTTCTATATAGAAGCTATATTTACGAAGTTGTTCAAACTTATTAATTGACACTAACCCTAGACCCTTACCCTTGAGAAATGACTCAATAGAAATGACTCAATACTTTCTACTCGAGCTCCATCATGTAACTATAATAACCCCTTTTTTACATTACAACCCAAGAAAAAACTGATGGGTTCTAGTCGAGCAGAACAAAGGATGTCGAGTCAAGAGCACTTCTATTCGTAATAAAATGGTGGATTATTACATCCACAGCTGATCATGTCCTTCAAGTCGCACGTTGCTTTCTACCACATCGTTTCAAACGAAGTTTTACCATAACATTCCTCTAGTTTGGAACTAGTATTTAATTGATTCAATTATGGAATCATGAATAGTCATTAGTGCGATCGCTAAATAATAAGAAATCTGTACTTTTGTCCTTCTATATCGATAATAGAAATAGATATGAATGGGTAGTTAGTTTCTGAAAACGTCTCAGCACTTATTTTTAAATCCCATAGGTAGCAAATAAACGGAAGAATAGAACTCTTAGACCCAAACAAAAAATGACAAAAAACTCGGTGCAAAGAAAACAGATCTGTTACATATGTAATTTACTTGATCGTTTGTTAATGAGATTCAGACAGATACATAGATATATGTATTTCAATTAAATATTAAAACGAAAATATATAGGATAGGGTACCGAAATTCACTTCAATAGGAATAGCAGAGAGGGATGGGCACAGGCATACAATGATAGTCTGTCCAACTTTTTTTATTCAAACTAGTGTGGTGTGGGGTCTATGTTCCTATCTGACCTAGATAACAAAACAACTAGATTAAGTAGATTAAGTTACATCTCTGTCTCATTCGAACGCAATTTAGTTATATTCTTCTCTGAATCAGATAAGTAAAAATGATAAACAAGAATCATATTATAGCCACTACTCCACTCTTAAATTCAAATTAAAGATCTTAAAGAGAGTCTTGTTCAAAAAAGCAAGAGTTTTACGGATATGATATAATGGGTGCTCTGGGACGGAAGGATTCGAACCTCCGAATAGCGGGACCAAAACCCGTTGCCTTACCACTTGGCCACGCCCCATTTAAATTCCAATTCTGCACTAATAAACACTAATATGAGTGTTGGTTTTTCGTCAATTCCAATGCAAATACATATCTATGCACTATATTGTTGATAGGATTTTGCTACGTGTAGATATATATAATATAGAATTAAACTGGACTTGATTGATCATTACATATAATTTAATTAAGATATTGTATTGTATAAACGTATGATTTCTTATATTCTCTTTTTAGAATTGAAGGCTTTTGATTGGGTGAATGGGTTGAAAGGATTTTTTGGTCTACTTTACTTTCTTCATTATTTTTTGCCTTATATCAATAAGATATCAATAACTCAATCAAAATACAATTATCTCCAAGAAAAAAATCTTTGTTATGCTTAATATTTTTTGCGGTATCTGTCTTAACTCTGCCCTTTATTTGAGTAGTTTTTTCTTGGCCAAATTACCCGAGGCCTACTCTTTTTTAAATCCAATTGTCGATTTTATGCCGGTCATACCTTTGCTGTTTTTTCTTTTAGCCTTTGTTTGGCAAGCTGCTGTAAGTTTTCGATGAAATTTTGAATTAAGTCTTAGAGTATGAACCTTTAGTTGAAACATTGAAATTCTTGAATCACCCCATTTCTTCATTATGACCTTTTTCTTTTCTCGTCAAAGATCTTATATAGGATACCCCACAATTCGGTATTGCGGGTATTTCAAAATAAAATTCAAATTTTACTAAAGAAAAACCCTGTCTAAAAATAAAAAAAGTACTTCCTTTCATGGTGTCAAAATATGATATGTGATATAAAAATGGATAATCTATTCTCTAAAAATAAAAAAAAAAGATCTTGGAGATTGTGTAATGCTTACTCTCAAACTCTTCGTTTACACAGTAGTGATATTCTTTGTTTCTCTCTTCATCTTCGGATTCTTATCTAATGATCCAGGACGTAATCCTGGACGTGAAGAATAAGCATCAAATAATACTTTTACTTGATCGAAAGATAACTTAAATATCAAGCGATCCAGGGAAACGGAAAGAGAGGGATTCGAACCCTCGGTACGAATAACTCGTACAACGGATTAGCAATCCGACGCTTTAGTCCACTCAGCCATCTCTCCCAATTGAAAACGGATAATAACTATCTTACATTACATATAAAGTAAGGATTGAAATTATCTCTTTATCCTTATTAAAATTTAAATCGACTTATATCTTAAAAAGATAGTATAGTTTAGTCTAATTAATATCTCTATTTAATTCTAATTAAATTAGAATAAAAATAAAAGTTCTATAATTTATATAATTATATATATATCACGTTTATCAGCAATTCCAACTCTAAAGTACGGGCTCGCAAAATTATTTTATGATAAAAAAAAAAGAATACCTCGTTATTTTTGTCGGATAAGGGCTTTTCCATGGCCTGGCCGGGTCAGTACCTAGCCGGGCCTTTTTTTGTTCCACTGAATCATAATCATAGATAATTAGCTGAATTTAAAAATGTTATTGAAGCAACAACAATAATAAATCTTAAATTATAAGGAGGATTCTTTCTATTCCTATGATAGGGAATTCAAGTATCATTTCTGATTTTTGATTATTTTTTTTTTTAGCACCCTTTTCTTAATCGCATTAAGTACCCAACAAAACACGTCAACACTTCATTTTTAATAATTCTTGTCTGATCCTGTATTGATTACATCCGATTCGACAAAAGATCCATTTATAGATAATAATCGCATTGTAGCGGGTATAGTTTAGTGGTAAAAGTGTGATTCGTTCTATATAACCCCTTACATAGTTAAGGGGTCCTTCGGTTTTCTTCATATTCCGAAAAAAAAACTTTATTTCTTAAAAGGATTTAATTCTTTACCTCTCAATGACAGATTCGAGGAAGAATATACATTCTCGTGCTTTTTATATTTTATACAAGGATCAATTAGCAATTGAAAAATTGGATTATGAAATTACGAAACATAATTTTTTTTTGGATCACTACTTCCAATTGAATGAGTAAAAGGATCTATGGATGAAGAAAGCTTTTTCTAATCGTAACTAAATCTTCAATTTTAGATTTGTTTATAGATTATAGAGGGGAGATTGAAGCAAAATAGCTATTAAACGATGGCTTTGGTTTACTAGAGACATCGATATATTGTTTAGCTCGGTGGAAAGAAAATTCTTTTCCTCAGGATTCGTTCAAATAGAAATAGAGAACGAAGTAACTAGAAAGAGTGTTATAATCCTCCTCTTCTAGAGGGATCATCTAGAAAGCGAGTAGTTTAAAATGTATTCAGACAGTAAAGGCTGACATAGATGTTATGGGTCAATTTTTTTTTCAGTTACGTCTTAAATCGGGGAAATTATCCATCTACCATAAAGGAGCCGAATGAAATAAAAGTTTCATGTTCGGTTTTGAATTAGAGACGTTAAAAATGATGAATCGACGTCGACTATAACCCCTAGCCTTCCAAGCTAACGATGCGGGTTCGATTCCCGCTACCCGCTTTCTCTTTTTATTATTTTTAAAATTCAATTCATAATTTCACCTTAATCTATCATTGAATTGAATACGTAATTGCCGAAATTTGCTCACATACAATCCGCTATTTATTTTTTTTTACGAACAAGAGATTCGAAGTAAAAAATACGAAAACAAATAGGAATGAAAGGCGTCCATTGTCTAATGGATAGGACATAGGTCTTCTAAACCTTTGGTATAGGTTCAAATCCTATTGGACGCAATTTTTTTCCATATATATAAATATATAATATATATTTTTTTGATTTCTATATTTCTATGTCAAGAAATATTTTTTGAATAATTTTCATTGAATCCGAGATACTTATATTTTATTTAATATATGAAATTATTTAATATTAAAATATTCAAAATTTAAATAATATCTAATTAATCTAAAAAAAAATCACCTTTTTTTTCATTTTAAATTTTGAAAAATATAAAAGATATAAGAGTGATCCATTTTTTATGCTTGTTCCTGAAGTAGAAAGCGTTCCATCTGTTCCTGAATAGCTTCTTTCAAAATGGCTTCCGCTTCCTCGGTAAATTTCTTGGTAGAAGATATTATTTCGTGAAGCTGAGGTTTATTCGTTTTTAAAAAAGTACGCAACTCAACAAGAAATTTCCTTACCTGTCCAATCTCTAATGAATCGAGATAGCCATTTGTTCCGGTATAAATAGTCATTATCTGTTCTTCTACCGTAAGAGGGGCTGATTGGGATTGCTTAAGCAATTCCCGTAATCGTTGACCTCTTGCCAATTGATTCTGAGTAGCTTTATC